GACTTTTTTATATAGATGTACTTGATAAAAAAACTAGATTATGCAATGATAAAACTAAAAAGGAATATTTGCAAAAAACACATGATCCTTTATTAAATGGATCCTATCGTGGTATAATAAAAAAAATGTTTTCACCTGAAACTACACTAAATAGTAATAAAAAAATTGATACATAAAATAAATACCAAAAAAGATACGAGGAGATTCGGCCCCCTCCTACATATTTGATACCTTCCCCTACAAAAAAACTTGTAACACCAAAACCATTCGGAATTCCATCAATTATTCGTCTATCAAAAAACGAAACTATTTTGGCCAAATCTCGTACACCCTTAATTATAGATGTTGCGTAAAAAGCATCTATATAACCGCGGTTAGCAGACCAATTATATATGATATTTATTATTTTGTCCCAAAAAATTCTCTTTTGACCTCTTTTATTAAATGAATTAATTAAGTCCAAATTTTTTAACGATGAATAAACGGGTTTATAAAAAAAGAAAGCTATAAATATTCCCCAATAAGCTATACTAACTGAAAAAGTGGCATTTATCCCAAATTCATACCAGTCCATAGAAGTATTCGAATTAGAATGTAAAAGGTTTATAGATGGAGTTAACCATTTAGTTAATATATCCAAATCCATTCCTTCTTGATTGAATGGAATTCCTATAAATCCAATGAAGAAAGTAAACAGAATCAATAAAATTAAAGGAAATAACATCGTATTGTCCGATTCATGAGGATATGCGGAAATATTCTTATTGTCAAAATCAGTAATAGTAATAAAAGATCGCATCATTTTTCTTAAATTTTCATCAATTTGATATGGTTTTTTCGAAAAAAAAGAAGCCCTTTCCTTATTATTCATTGTTAATAAGGTTAATAAAGTAAATTTTTGATTAATCCTTTTCACTCTTTCTTTACCCCATAAAGATATTGAATAAAAAGAACTACTTTTTTTTCCACTGTAATTTTTAAAAAAAAGATGGAAATGTCCCTCAAACGTAAGTAAATAGATTCGAAACATATAAAATGCGGTTAATCCGGCCGTGAAATAAGCGATTATTGCGAAAATTGGCGAATACACCCAACTATCATTAAGAATTTCATCTTTGGACCAAAAACAAGCAAGAGGCGGAATACCACAAAGAGAAAGTGTACCTATTAAAAAAGCAGTTTTTGTAATTGGCACATGTTTTGTTAACCCCCCCATAAGAACCATATTTTGACTTTTATCCGGAGAATATCCAACAATAGTTTCCATTGAATGAATAAGGGATCCGGATCCTAAAAACAATAATGCTTTTGAATAAGCATGAGTAATCAAATGAAATAAAGCAGCTCGATAAGAACCCATACCTAGAGCTAACATCATATAACCCAACTGAGACATTGTAGAATAAGCTAAACTTCTCTTAATGTCTTTTTGAGCAAGAGCTAAGGTCGCTCCTAACAGTACTGTTATTATACCTATAAAAGATATTACATACATTATGTAAGGTATAACTATGAAAAGAGGAAGGAGTCGAGCAACTAGAAAAATACCCGCTGCTACCATGGTAGCAGCATGTATGAGAGCTGAAATAGGAGTAGGACCCTCCATAGCATCGGGTAACCATACATGAAGGGGAAATTGGGCAGATTTAGCAACTGCACCAGCAAATAACAATAAAGCACATAAAATACAAAATAAGGAATTGACCTCATTATCATTAATTAAATTATTGAATATTTCAAACAAATCCTGAAACTCAAAACTACCTGTTATCCAATAAAGACCTAAAATTCCTAATAATAAGCCAAAATCTCCTACACGATTAGTCACAAACGCTTTTTGACAAGCATTTGCGGCAATAGGTCGTGTGAACCAAAAACCTATTAATAGATATGAACACATTCCAACTAATTCCCAAAAAATATAAATTTGTATCAAATTCGAACTAGTAACTAATCCCAACATAGAAGTATTGAAAAAACTCATATATGCGAAAAATCTCAAATATCCTCGATCATGAGACATATAATTATCACTATAAATAAGAACCAGAATTGCAACAGTAGTGATTAACATTGACATAATAGAAGTAAGTGGATCGAGTAAGTAGCCAAATTCTAAAGAAAAATCATTATTAATGGTCCAAGACCATACATATTGATAAATGGAATTACTATTTATTTGCTGAATAGACAGTTTCATCGAAAAAACCATAACTATACTTAACAACGAAATACTCGAAAAAGCCCATATACGCCGAAGATTTTTCGTTGCCATCGGAAAAAATAAAAGGCCAGCTCCTATTAACAAAGGAACTGGAAGTGGAAGGAAAGGTATGATCCATGCATATTGGTATATATGTTCCATAATAGAATAGAAAAATTTTATATTTAATTAATTTTTTTGTTTACGATTCGTAGGCTCGTGCCTCTTTTGAAAGAAGTCAATAAAAAAATCAAGATATATAATAACTTAAATAGCATTTTTTTCATTTTACATTTTCTATTCTATATCAAATATTCATATTGATGTTGAGCATTTTTTTTTAATATTCAAATCACGAAGGTATAATTGGTCAAATAACCAATTTATTAGTAAAAGTTAGTACTTAATTAATAATTATTAAATAAATGAAAAATATTGAAGCCTATGAAGTAGGAAGATAAAAAAATTCCACTTTCATTTCCATTTAAGTCAAATACATATTTAAGAATAAAGGATAACAATTCGACTAAAAAAGACTATGAATCAATAAAATTTACTAAAGATCTAATAAAGTCAATAATGATAAAAAAATTTAAGTATTTTAGTTAATTTATTCTGTAGTTTATTAAAAATTATTGGATTGTCTTTCATTCCAAACAAAATCGGATTTTTTATAGAAAAGAATATCTGTTACTTTACTTTCTAGTTTCTATAAGATAGAATAAAAAAATGTCTCAAATCATGGATCTTTTAAAGAAATTCGTTTATTGGGATCATTTCAATTTGAAAATAAAAAATTCGATGTATTTTCAAAAAAGAATTCCAGTTTTTCAATAATTTGAATTAGTCTTAATCAATTTCGTACAAATTTGCTTTGTTTTATTTTATGGATATTCTATGAAGTAGAATATTTTGTTTCTCCTAATCAAATATTTTCGATTATTTTAAGAGAAATATAGAAAATCGATTTCTAGTTTATAATTATGTTATGCTTTTCTATTTTAAAAAATTTAAAGGTATCGCCTAAAATCTAAATACATAGATAATGAATAGAAAACAAAGATTCGTTTGAACAATAGATGTCTTTCACATCCAATTATAACTAATGAATAATCAATTCAATTTTAAATGGCAGTTCCAAAAAAACGTACTTCAATTTACAAAAAGCGTATTCGTAAAAATATTTGGAAAAAAAAGGGGTATTGGGAGGCGTTAAAAGCCTTTTCGTTAGCAAAATCCCTTTCTACCGGGAATTCAAAAAGTTTTTTTATAGGTAATCAAACCTTGGAATAATCGAAATCGACCTGACTCAAAAAAAATGGTATAACAAATGCTAAATACTTTGCATTTAGAATCAAAATATCTAAAATAAACGATTTAAATTGGGTTGTATTTACTAATTAATGTTTCGAACTATATAAAATTGTAACTTTTTTTCTTATGATATAACGAATAAGAACTCTTATGCCGACCCTAACATAGTCCTTTTTGTTTTTGTTTGAAAAACTATATATAGAGAAGATTTCATCACCTTTCTTTTTTAGTCTATTTTGTCATTTATAAGATGGGGATTTTTTCCCCATCAACCTCTTTGTTTTGTCACAATACAATAAAAAAAAAGTTTTTCCACCTATATAGTATATTTTATAAAAAAGGCAAATAGAAAATGGTTCAATTTGAACTTCCGGAAGTATTGTTTCTCGGAATTGCTATATTATATATTCGTCCATTTGAGATCAATCAAAAAAGCCCTTTACTCTAGTTTAGTTGAATATTATGCGTGAAGAATTTTATTATTTTGGAAATACGTTTCAATAGAAATCCAAACTTTTTTATATGACATATCCGGTTCAATACTTAACAGGATAAATTTGACCAATTAATTCGTTTTGGATAAAAAACTACCTATTTACAAAAAAGAAAACCTGTCGACGCCGTGTTGAAATTGTGATAAAAATAGTCTATTTTTTATAATCTATGTATTTATTATTTGCTATTTTTGCAAATTGAGGTCTATCCTGGAATGAAAGATAGAATCGTCTAGTTACAAAGGGTCCATTTCAAGAAAACATAAACTACATGAAAGTCCATTGACAAATTAAAGCAGTACTATAAAAATGAAATTGACTTAAAATAACAAAAACCAACTAAGTAATATATAATTATTATGAATATGAAACATTTCAATTAATGAAGAAAAAAGGATTTGCAAATCGAAACGGAAATGGTTCAAAAAAGCATGTATTGAATTAATCTCGACGATTGAATAAAAACGGGTTATTATGATTTCAAACAAGCCGCTATGGTGAAATTGGTAGACACGCTGCTCTTAGGAAGCAGTGCGAGAGCATCTCGGTTCGAGTCCGAGTGGCGGCATGGCATCTTAAAATTCTCAAAAAATTTCAATAGCAATAGTCCTATAACCTATAATAAATAATGAAAATGAAATAATTTTTTTCTGATTTCCATTTCATAATTTGTAATTGAGGGATTTCTTTTTTTTTTTTTAATATATATTTTATATGATATTTTCTACTTTAGAGCATATTTTAACTCATATTTCTTTTTCAACGGTTTCCGTTGTAATTACACTCCATTTGATAACTTTATTAGTTAATGAAATTGTAGGACTATCTAATTCATTAGAAAAAGGCATGATAGTTACTTTTGTCTGTATAACAGGATTATTAGTGACTCGTTGGGTTTATTGGAAGCATTTCCCATTAAGTGATCTATATGAATCATTAATCTTCCTTTCCTGGAGTTTCTACCTTATTCATATGATTCCATATTTTTT